ATTTTATGTATGATACCCAATCCAGTTGGAATAATTACATTAATAGTTGCATTGATAGTTATCTTCTCAATATTAATAGTTACATTTTCGGTGGTACCGACAATTACAGTGATAGTTACATTTATAATTTCATTTGTACTGAAAGCATAAGTAGTAAAAAAAGTAAAAGTAAAAGTAAAAGTAAAAGTAAAAGTAGGAGTTCGAATATAAGAACTAGTGGTAACGTCCGTGATTTAAGAAAAAGATTTAAGGATTTCGATATAAATAATAAAAAATACAGACATTTATGGATTCAATGCGAAAATTGTTATGGATTAAATTATAAAAAATTTTTGAGGTCCAAAATGGATATTTGTGAACTGTGTGGATATCATTTGAAAATGAGTAGTTCAGATAGAATCAAACTTTTGATTGATCCGGGCACTTGGGATCCTATGGATGAAGATATGGTCTCTATGGACCCCATTCATTTTCATTCCAAGGAGGAACCCTATAGAGATCGTATCCGTTCTTATCAAAGAAGAACAGGTTTAACTGAAGCTGTTCAAACAGGCATAGGTCAACTAAACGGTATTCCCATAGCAATGGGGGTTATGGATTTTAAGTTCATGGGAGGTAGTATGGGATCTGTAGTAGGCGAGAAAATCACCCGTTTGATCGAGTATGCTACTAATCGATCTATACCTGTCATTATTGTATGTGCTTCTGGAGGAGCACGCATGCAAGAAGGAAGTTTGAGCTTGATGCAAATGGCTAAAGTATCTTCTGCTTTATATAATTATCAATCAAAAAAAAAGTTATTCTATGTATCAATCCTTACATCTCCTACAACCGGTGGAGTAACAGCTAGTTTTGGTATGTTGGGAGATGTTATTATTGCTGAACCCAATGCCTACGTTGCATTTGCGGGTAAAAGAGTAATTGAACAAACATTGAATAAACTAGTACCCGACGGTTCACAAGCGGCTGAGTATTCATTCCATAAGGGCTTATTCGACCCAATCGTACCACGTAATCCTTTAAAAGGTGTTCTAAGTGAGTTATTTCAGCTACACGGTTTCTTTCCCTTGAAAAAAAAAGAAAAAAAAAAAGAATAATAGAATCTAGTGCTATACTTTTCTTTTTTTTGTAGCGAATTGTATTGGACAGGTATTTAGTTCATAGTAATAAAAAAACTTAAGAAGAATGGTGTTTTCTTTGGTGACATAAGTTCTACTTGATTTGGAGTCCGAGTTATCGGATAATTACTTTGTCTTTTTTCCTCAAAATCTATTTTTTTATCTTACCCCCTATTAGATTTCTTATTATTAATCAGAAAATTTCTATTAACAGGATAAAAATGGAATTTATCCTTTCGAGGAAGTCGTGAAAATACAAAGAATTTTCTCCTACCTTCTTACGTATGAATATATACAATAATGAAAAATAGATAAAAAAAAATATTGAAAGAAAATATGGAATAGAAGTAGATTTCTATATCTACCAAGAATTCTCCTTTTTTACTAGAAATCTCTCTTTGTTGGATTGAATTAGTTTAGTTAGAGTCGCGAACTTTACTTAATAGTTTCTTAATTTATAGTTTTATTTATATAATTTTATTTATAATATTATATTTATATTATAGTTACTATTAATAAGAAACCCTTTATTTGAAAGATAGAAAGAAGATGAGGATAGGAGAATAATAAGAAAATTTATGAAAGTGGATCATCATACATATTTTTGTAGAAAAAGAAATAGGTACACTTAAATTGAATTCCCCATTCCTTGCACTTATTAACTACATAATATTATGTATATACTTACTATTTTTTATAATAAATATACTTATCATAAAATATCCTTATCATAAGGAAAAATATTAAATCGAGGTACCCATTCCATGACAGATCTTAACTTACCCTCTATTTTTGTTCCTTTAGTAGGCCTAGTATTTCCGGCAATTGCAATGGCTTCTTTATTTCTTCATGTCCAAAAAAATAAGATTGTCTAGATCAGGGATAAATTTCATCAATTTATTTCAACACTGGATCATAATAGATTTTTTTAGTGTAATATGATAGGATATGCGGCCCTAATGAAAGAACTGTTATGCATGCGGATAAATGTATATGCGGGTGTAGCTGGTGAAAGATGATCAGTTAATCTTTTTATAATAGAAAGTCAATGTATCTAACCAATTACTTCTAATGGTTCATATCAGAATAGTACTAGTTGATGAAAGTTACTTCGGCATCAAGAAAAGTCAAATTCATATTGGTTATTCTCTCAATCCCAATCGAATGCAACTGAGTCTAATATAGTATGAACTGGCGATCAGAATATATATGGATAGAACTAATAGCAGGGTCTCGAAAAGCAAGTAATTTTTGCTGGGCCTGTATCCTTTTTTTGGGTTCACTAGGATTCTTAGTGGTTGGAACTTCTAGTTATCTTGGTAGGAATCTCATATCTGGATTTCCATCTAACCAAATCATCTTTTTTCCACAAGGGGTCGTGATGTCTTTCTATGGGATTGCGGGTCTATTCATTAGTTCCTATTTGTGGTGTACAATTTCATGGAATGTGGGTAGTGGTTATGATCGATTCGATAGAAAAGAAGGAATAATGTGTATTTTTCGTTGGGGATTCCCGGGAATAAATCGTCGAATCTTCCTTCGCTTCTGTATGAAAGATATCCAATCAATCAGAATGGAGGTTAAAGAAGGTCTTTTTCCTCGTCGTGTTCTTTATATGGAAATAAGAGGCCAAGGAACCATTCCCTTGACTTGTACTGATGAGAATTTTACTCCACGAGAAATTGAACAAAAAGCTGCAGAATTAGCCTATTTCCTGCGAGTACCAATTGAAGTATTTTGAAATGAAGAATAAATGTTTTCTCAGCATGAAGGAACTTGCTAATTTCCTTTTTCGTTTAATACAACTGAAGTTTCTTCAGAATGGTAATTGTAGAAAAACATAACATGTTAGATTCCTCGCGTTCCGTTGGCGCAGCGACCCACATAGAATAAAACAAAAAAGTAGGAGAATGTATATGGAACAACTATAATAAACTATAGGAATTCTTTTCTATACAAAAACGAAAAACTATTTTGTATGCGTATGGAACTTTTTTTTATACTAAGAAAAAATCGAATTCAATATGGATTTGTCAAATATCCGAACATAACAACATGTATTTCGTAAATACAGAATTTATTTCGTAAATAAGGAATTCCTATTTTTAGGTCCCAGATTTAAAGATATCAAATTTATACTTTATTCCTGTGCTGTGATTAGACGGGTGCAACATTTCTAAATGATCAATTGATCCAGGGGGAGTTTTTTTGTCTTGAAATCCAAATAAATAGGATTCGTTACTTCAATGTGGGTTTTTCGAGTGCTTATCGAAAGGAACAAATGAAGATGAAATTCGTTCGAATTTGCCCAATTGAGATATCATAAAATTATATTTATTTCTTTTTTTATGCGAAAAGGACCCTTATTCCATTTCTTTCTATATTCCTTCTAGACCCAAAACTAAATTATTACACAAAAATGGGAATAGATCCATAGGTTCGATACCTTGTTATAGAACTAACTCGTACTTTAATAGAAATATTATATCCGCTAGAGTTGACGAATGAAGCAGTTCATTACCAACTCACAGAAAAAAAAAATGAAAAAAAAGAAAGCATTGACTTCTCTTCCATATCTTGCATCTATAGTATTTTTGCCCTGGTGGGTATCTCTATCATTTAATAAAAGTCTGGAACCCTGGGTTACTAATTGGTGGAATACTAGGCAATCCGAAACTTTTCTGAATGATATTCAAGAGAAAAATGTTCTAGAAAAATTCCTAGAATTAGAGGAACTCCTTTTGTTGAATGAAATGATAAAGGAATACCCTGAGACACATATACAAAAGCTTCCTATAGGAATACATAAGGAAACGATACAATTGGTCAAAACACACAATGAATATCATCTCCATATAATTTTGAATTTCTCGACAGATATAATCTGTTTCGCTATTCTAAGCGGTTATTTTATTCTGGGTAATGAAGAACTTGTCATTCTTAATTCTTGGGTTCAGGAATTTATCTATAACTTAAGTGACACAATAAAAGCTTTTTCGATTCTTTTAGTTACTGATTTATGGATCGGATTTCACTCGACCCATGGTTGGGAACTCATGATTGGTTCGATCTACAACGATTTTGGATTGGCTCATAATGATCAAATTATATCTGGTCTTGTTTCCACTTTTCCAGTTATTCTAGATACAATTGTGAAATATTGGATCTTCCATTTTTTAAATCGGGTATCTCCTTCACTTGTAGTCATTTATCATTCAATGAATGAATGAAGAACTTATTGGATCTCTTGATATTAATCAAATCATCAATTTTTCTTCGTGTATAAATAAAGTATTTTCCATTTTACTTATTCTTTATACTTCTACCTCTTGAAGGTATTCGTCCTATATTTCAGTACATTTATTTCCGTACAATGGCAGATTCATGGATAGGGAACTCTACTAGCTACCTATCTAATTTATTGTAGAAATTCCGGGATCAATGATTGTACCATGCAAAATAGAAATACTTTTTCTTGGGTAAAGGAACAGATGACTCGATCCATTTCTGTATCGATCATGATATATGTAATAACTCGAGCATCTATTTCAAACGCATATCCCATTTTTGCGCAGCAAGGTTATGAAAATCCACGAGAAGCAACAGGGCGAATTGTATGTGCCAATTGCCATTTAGCCAATAAGCCTGTGGATATTGAAGTTCCACAAGCTGTACTTCCTGATACTGTATTTGAAGCAGTTATTCGAATTCCTTATGATATGCAACTGAAACAGGTTCTTGCTAATGGTAAAAGGGGGTCCTTGAATGTGGGGGCTGTTCTTATTTTACCCGAGGGATTCGAATTAGCCCCCCCCGATCGTATTTCTCCTGAAGTGAAAGAAAAAATGGGAAATCTTTCTTTTCAGAGTTATCGTCCCAATA